TAATCAAAAAATATTGTTTCCGAATATAATATATCAATTGATCAAATTCGAAACAATTAGCTCCTTTCGATGAATGCTCGAAAGAGCCACTTCAAGTAATGAATATTATTTTGATTTCGAGACGAAAAAACTCCCTTTCTATTTCTATCAAAATATCAAATATTTCAAAAAAAAAAAATTGCGAACAAAAAGAATTTCGTTTTATGTTTGTTCCGTATACGTATGCTTTGGCTCGAATGAGCGTTTTGAAGAAACTTTCAGTTAAGTTAAGCTATAGAAAAAAGAAAAAGAGGATTCTTGAGTGTTTTTCCTACTGCTGAAAAAATTGATTCTTCAGTTCATTTCAAAATACTTCAATTGGTACACGCAAGAAATAGGCCAATTCAGCAGCTTTTTTCTCAATTTCACGCGGAGTGAAATTCTCATCAGTACGAGTCAAGGGAATGGCCCCCTGGCCTCTGATTTCCATATAAAGAACACGGCGAGCAAAAATACCCTCTTTAACTTCTATTCTGATGGACTGAATATCTTTCATAAGGAATCGTAGGAAGATACGACGATTTTTTCCAGGAAATCCCCAACGAAAAATACACACTATTCCTTCTTTTCTATCGAATCGATCATAACCACTACCTACATTCCACGAAATTGTGCACCACAAATAGGAGCTAATAAAAAGACCCGCGATCCCATAGAAAGACATCACGATCCCTTGGGGAAAAAAAATGATTTGCTGAGACGGAAATAAAGATATCAAATTCCTACCAAGATAACTGGAGGTTCCAACCAATAAAAATCCTAATGAACCTAAAAAAAGGATAAAGGCCCAGCAGAAATTACTTGTTTTTCGAGACCCCGCTATAAGTTCTATCCATATATGTTCTGATCGCCAACTCATACTAGATCCAGTTGCATTTTATTGGAAGAATAACCTAAATAAATGTGACTTTACTTTTTTGTTTCCGAAATAACTCTCATCAACTAGCATTATTCTGATGTGAACCTTTAGCATTAGGAGTAATTCATCGAATTGCTTAGATCAAAATAATAACATCCCCTTCATATGCTCTCCTATAGATATCTATATCTATGTGGATATATTGGCTTTACAGTTCAGGCATACGCCAGCCACGCCCCGACCCGGATCTATTTGAAAATAGTTATAATTCATTTACCCATAGATTGTGTTTACGCATGTATAAAAGTTCTGTCATTTATGTTCGGGGGAAACCACATGTTATACCATATTCTACTAAATGGATATCTGTGTTATCTAAGTCTTGAAAAAAAAAAATATAGATTAGATTTGGACCCATCGGGTCTAAAAAATCTTGTTTTTTTGAACATGAAGAAATAAAGAAGCCATTGCAAGTGCCGGAAATACTAGGCCCACTAAAGGCACAAAAATGGAGGGTAAGTTGTTGAGAGTTGTCATAGAATGGGTACCTCGAATTAATATTTGTACCTGTAATTTTTATATTGTTATAAAGATATTTTATAATAATTAGAATTCGTATATAATTATACTAAGTATATCTAAGTGATTATATATAATAAGTGCAAGGAATGTAGAACTAAATAAATAGATTTATTCATTTTTCTACATGAAATATATGTATGATAATCCACTTTCTTATTCTTATCTTATCATATTATTCCTCTTTTATTATATTCTTCTTCTATTGTTCTTGTCTTCTAATTTGCATTAAATTTTAATAAAGAAAGAGTTTCTTACAAATGAAATTCCAAAAAGATTTGTTAGAATCCGATCCAATAATCCAACAACAGGGATTATTAGTAAAAATGGTGATTCTCGGGAGATATAGAAAGATGCAAGACTCTATATCTATATTTTCTAGATTTGAATTCTATATTCATATGCAAGACGGGCGCATAAAATTCGTTTTATTTGCCTTGCCTAATTTCGCGTAAGGAAGAATTCTCTTTTTTATCTTGTCAATAGGGGTTTCTTAATTACTAATCAGGAATATCGGTAAAAAAAAAAAAAAAAGATTATCCGCATGATTCTTTATACAATTAAATCTTATATTATGTCACCAAAGAAATCTATTCTTTGGATTTTTACTGTGATTCCGATAAACTAGCTAACTACCTATTCGCCACAAATAAAATAATTAAACTTTAACTACTTTAACGTAAGGCTCTAATTTTGAGTCAAAGGAAAAAAAGCGTGGAGCTGAAATAACTCACTCAGAACACCCTTTAAAGGATTACGTGGTACAATTGTATCAAATAAGCCCTTATGGAATAAATATTCAGCCGCTTGTGAACCTTCAGGTACTGTCTTATTCAATGTTTGTTCAATTACTCTTTTACCCGCAAATGCAATATATGCATTGGGTTCGGCAATAATGATATCTCCCAACATACCAAAACTGGCGGTCACCCCACCAGTAGTAGGAGAGGTAAGGATTGCTACATATAATAACTTTTTATTTGATTGATAATCATATAAAGCGGAAGATATTTTAGCCATTTG